TGCAGAAAATTTCCTTCCTATTTTTCTATTTATTGTATTTGTATTTTCGGAGTCTCATCGACATCAAAAACGCTGCTATATGGTAGAATATTAGATACTTTTGACTCGGATTCATATTTATCACACCTCTTTGTCTTCAAAGAAAATTAGATTATTTTAAAAAAGAGTTTAGAACTTAATTTCCATTTCACCTCTATTGTTTATTTTGGTTTGTAGTTAATGGAAGCAGAAGGGTCGTCCGAGAAGTATCATCTCATCGGATAATGATACAAGAAGGGCGTAGGGTAGGTTATCGAAAAGAAGGAAAAGGAACAGTAAATAAAAGAATTCTTGATTGGATCAGGAATCCCATTTTTCATTTGATTCGATGTGGATAAAAGATCTTCCTATGGTATACTATTCCATTCTCGACGATGTATTTATTTGATAGCGCAGATATTGTTATTTATGATATTGATTCGATTCAATACCGTCGAGAGGTAGTTCATCCATTGAATTTACAGGCAAAAGATTTATCATCTCTATGGGATTAAATCCCGAGTTATTGTGAAATAAAATTAAAATAAAAAAACGATTAGATTATGGAAGTAAATATTCTTGCATTTATTGCTACTGCATTGTTCGTTCTCGTGCCTACTGCTTTTCTACTTATCATTTACGTAAAAACAGTTAGTCAAAATCAAAGTAAAAATGATTAAAAATTTTGACCGAAACCTGACTTCTGACGAAAAGGATTCAAATTCCGCGTCTTAAATGAAATGCGCGGACTAGAATTGGCAGTATTCTATGCGATCTGATAGTATATGGTAGAAAGAAAGATTCATATATTTCTTTCTACCATACCTTTCCTGTAGTTTTATTGTAGTGTAAAAAAAGTTCTACAGTGTATAAAATACTGTAGTAAAGTAAAGTAGTAATCTAATAATAATATAATAATACAAACTTAATATAGATCTATCTACAATAGGATGGATCTTCCTATATGGAGATATCAATTCCATATATGGAATGTACATAGTACCTAACTCTATTTCTTTTCTTTCGTATTTTTTCCAATATGAATCTCCATATCTATATCTATCGAAAAAGTAAGATCAATAAAGGAAGTTTGATTAAAAAAAGCAAGTCATTTCTTTTTTTTAGTTTCGCATTTGAAAGAGGTAATTGATTGAGTCATTAACAGGAGTTCTGGAGTTCTATGGGAATCCAATTTCAAAAATAATAAAACAAGCGGTAAATGGCCAATATGAAACTCTCCTAAGGGAAAAAAATACATCGTTTTTTGTTAGACAATTTATATTGTTTCTCAGAACAAGTGTGTAGGCACTTACTAGAACGCGGATGCTTCTTTGAACAGTAAGCAGTAAAACAAATAAAAAAGAAAAATTAGATCTTCCTGATTGTCTATCTATAATTCTATGAAGAGCCTATCGTTGAAATAGAAAATTTAGAAAGAAAATGAATCTATTTTTATTTCAAATCGTTAAAAAAACTTTTCAGAATGATCTATAAAACAATTGATAGAGTTTTATTCCTCAACTCAATTAATAAATAGTACCTCTAGAGTCCACTTCTTCCCCATACTACGAGTGAAAGAGAAAATGTAAAGACTACCATTAAAGCAGCCCAAGCGAGACTTACTATATCCATGTGAATTCTGTCCCCTATTTCTATGAATATGAAGGAATTATTCTATTATTGCTCACTAATAATAGTGGAATCAATGGCGCAGAGTCAAAAAGAGATTCTGACCCAATACTATTGATGAATCAATCAATAAAATAGATTTCTATTTATAAAAAATTCCAATTCTCTATTCAATATCAATAGAATATTGATTCAATGCCTGAGCACTCAGAGGCTCTCGTGAGTCCGTATCGAAATTCCGCCCCCTCCATCACTATAATAGTTCCTTGCATCTAGACTTCAGGGATTTACCATTTTTTACAAAAAACCTATACCTGAGGCTTGCTTAGAATCAAACAAGTATAAAAAAAGTCCTTTTCCTCTGCTTCTGTTGGGAAATAATGGAGCCAGTTCTATTAGCAAAAGAGTTAGATAGGAAAAACATAATAGCAGATTTTGAATATTTTGTTGATCAGGCGACACCCAGATTTGAACTGGGGAAAAAAGATTTGCAGTCCCCCGCCTTACCACTCGGCCATGTCGCCAAAAGAATACAAACTCGATTCAATTTTTCCCTTTATTGGTTATTTTGGGTTGGTTAACTTCTTTTTTTTATTGTACTTGCATTCTGTTTTCCCTCATCCCTTTCCTAAAAGAAATCCTCCCCCTCTCCCCTTTTTCTATTTAAAATGAAAAAGAAAGTGTGGATTTTCAGCCACAAAAGACAAAATTTATAACCAATTTGAACCATTAACTATTGGCGGCTAACTGTGAATTCATGAATTATTTTTGGGTTTTAATCTCAATTTGTGGTTTCCTAATGACATAAAAAATAGAAATTTATACATAACTAATGAATATGGGTTCTTTTCAA